TCAATGTGTATTCCTGAATAATCTAATTTTTCAATTATTCAACCATTTCATTTTACCAAGTTCAACGTTAGCCAGATTAGTCAACATTTATATGTTTCGATGCAACAACAAGATGTTATTTGTAACAAGTAGTTTTGTTGGTTGGTTAATTGGTCACATTTTATTCATGAAATGGGTTGGATTGGTATTATTCTGGATACGGCAAAATCATTCTATTCGATCTAATAAGTACCTTGTGTCAGAATTGAGAAATTCTATGGCTCGAATTTTTAGTATTCTCTTATTTATCACCTGTGTCTACTATTTAGGCAGAATGCCGTCGCCTATTGTCACTAAGAAACTGAAACAAACCTCAGAAACAGAAGAAAGGGGAGAAAGTGAGGAAGAAAGCGATGTAGAAACAACTTCCGAAACGAAGGAGACTAAACAGGAACAAGAGGGATCCACCGAAGAAGACCCTTCCCTTTATTCGGAAGAAAAGGAGGATCTGGACAAAATAGATGAAACAGAAGAGATCCGAGTGAATGGAAAGGAAAAAACAAAGGATGAATTCCACTTTCAATTTAAAGAGACATCCTATAAAGATAGCCCAGTTTACGAAGATTCTTATCTTGATACTTATCAAGATAATTGGGAATTGAGAAGACTTAAAGAAGATAAAAATGAAAAGGCTTTTTTCTGGTTTGAAAAACCTTTTGTTACTTTTCTTTTTGATTATAAAAGATGGAATCGTCCATCGCGATATATAAAAAATAATCGATTTGAAAAGGCTATACGAAATGAAATGTCACAATATTTTTTTTATACATGCCCAAGTGATGGAAAACAAATCATATCTTTTACATATCCACCTAGTTTATCGACTTTTTATGAAATGATAGACAAAAAAATGTCTTTGCATAGAACAGAAAAATTCTCTCACGAAGACCAGTATAATTATTGGGTTTATACCAATGAACAAAAAAAGTACAACTTGAACAATGAGTTGATAAATCGAACAAAAGCTCTAGAAAAAGAAAAGGAATTTATTGCTCTAGATGTACTCGAAAAAAGAAGCAGATTATGCAATGATGAAAATGAACAAGAATACTTGCCCAAAACGTATGACCCCTTTTTGAATGGACCATATCGTGGAGCAATAAAAAAATGCTATTCAAATACAACCATAAATGATTTAAGCCCTTCTACGGATACGGAAGATTCCATAGAAATCTATTGGATAAATAAGATTTATGGACTACTTGCTAATAATTCTCATTATTCTAGAAAATTGAAAGATCAAAAGAATCCGCTTGATAGGGAATCATTACTGAATTATATTGGTAATTCCTTAACCTCAATCAATGAATTTTGTTTTGAACCCACATCTAATTTTCATTTGAAAAAATATTCTTTATTGACAGACCAAACAAGAATTGAGTTCGAAACTCGAGCAAAATCTTTGAAATTTCTATTCGATGTAATTACAACTGATCTAAATGATCAAACAATTAGAAATAAATCTAATGGAATAGAAGAAATCAGTAAAAAGGTTTCTCGATGGTCGTACAAATTGAGCGATGATTTGGAGGAAGAGGAGGAAGAAAATGACGAAGAATCTACGGAAGATCCAGAAATTCGTTCAAGAAAAGCCAAACGCGTAGTAATTTATACTGATAATGATCAGAATACCAATTCTATTACTACTACAAATACTATTAATACTGATACTAGTGATCAAGCGGAAGAGGTGGCTTTGATACGTTACTCGCAACAATCTGATTATCGTCGGGATATAATCAAAGGCTCCATGCGTGCTCAAAGACGTAAAACAGTTATTTGGGAAATGTTTCAAGCAAATGTGCATTCCCCACTTTTCTTAGATCGAATAGACAAAACATTTTTTTTTTCTTCTTTTGATATCTATGAAATCATGAATCGTATTTTTAGGGGTTCGGTGAAGAAAGAACCAGAATTGCAAATTTCGCATTTTGAGCAGGAAGAGACAAGAGAAAAGGAGAAAAAAAACGAAGAGAAAAAAGAGGAAAAGGAACGGATAACAATATCAGAAACTTGGGATAGCATTATATTTGCTCAAACAATAAGAGGTTTAATGTTAGTAACCCAATCTTTTCTTAGAAAATACATTGTACTTCCTTCATTGATAATAGCTAAAAATATTGGCCGTATGTTATTATTCCAATTCCCCGAATGGTATGAAGATTTGAAAGATTGGAATAGAGAAATGCATGTTAAATGCACTTATAATGGTGTTCAATTATCAGAAACAGAATTTCCCAAAGATTGGTTAACAGACGGTATTCAGATAAAGATTCTATTTCCTTTCTGCCTTCAACCTTGGCGAAGATCTAAATCTAAAATAGGATCTCATCCTACGGATCAAATGAAAAAAAAAGGAAAAAAAGATAATTTTTGTTTTTTAACAGTTTGGGGAATGGAAGCGGAACTGCCTTTTGGAAGTCCACGAAAAAGACCTTCCTTTTTTGAACCTATTTATAAAGAACTCGAAAAAAAAATTAGACAAGTAAAAAAAAAAATTTTTCAACTTCTAAAAGTTTCAAAAGAAAAAACAAAATGGATCATCAAAATAGTTCCAGTTATAAAACGAATAATGAAGGAAGTTGAAAAAGTAAACCCAATTTTCTTATTTGAATTGCGCAAGGTGAAAGTATATAAACCGGATGAAAATAGAAAAGATTACAAAATAAATAATACAATTATTGGTGAATCGACCATTCAAATCCGATCTATGAATTGGACAAATTATTCACTCATAGAAAAAAAAATGAAAGATCTTTCTGATAGAGCAATCACAATCAGGAATCAAATAGAAGAAATCACAAAAGACAAGAAAAAAGTAGTTCTAACTTATGATGGTAAAAGATCGGAATCAGAGAAACATATTGAGCAGGTATTCAAAAGAAAAACTATCCGATTACTACGTAAATCACATTTTTTTCTGAAATCTTTCATTGATAAAATCTATAGAGATATCTTCCTATGCATGATTAATATTCCGAGAAAAAATTCACAACTTTTCTTTGAATCAACAAAAAAAAAATTTAATGAATCTATTTACAACGATGAAACAAATGAAGAAGGAATTGATGAAATAGATCAAAATACAATGAACTTTTTTTGCACTAAAAAAAAGTCGTTTTCTAATACTAATATTAGTAATAATAATTCAACAATTTATTACGACTTATCTTCCGTGTCCCAAGCATATGTATTTTTTAAATTATCACAAACCCAATTACTTAAAAAGTATCACTTGAAATCTCTACTTCAATACCACAGAACCTATCCTTTTATTAAGGATAAAATCAAGGATTATTGTATAACACGAGGAATATTTGATTCCAAATCAAGACATAAGAAAGTTGATAAGTCTGGAATAATTGAATGGAAAAACTGGTTAAAGGGTCATTATCAATACAATTTATCTCAGACCAAATGGGTCCGATTAGTACCACAAAAATGGCGAAATAGAATAAATCAACGTTGTACGATTCGAAAAAAAGACTCAATTAAATTGGATTCATATAAAAAAGAAAAAAACCAATTAATTCATTACGTGAAAGAAAATTACTATGCAGCGGATTCATTGAAAAGTCAAAAAGAAAAATTGAAAAAACACTACAGATATGATCTTTTATCACATGAATATATGAATTTAGGTCAAAAAATTCCATATAATTTCAATATACTAAAACCCGAATCATTTTATGTATTGGTAAGTATGGCTATTAGTGATTATCTAGAAGAAGGATATATTATTGATACCCATAAAAATCTAGATAGAAAATATTTTGACTGTAGAATTCTCTGTTTTTGTCTTAGAAAAAATATTGATATTGAGACCTGGATCGATAGACATATCGGTACCAAAATCGATAAAAATACTAAGACTGACAAAAAAATAAAAAACCAATTGCAAAATAAAGATATTTTGTCTCTCACAATTGATCAAGAAATCAATCAATCCAATAAAAAAAAACACTTTTTTGATTGGATGGGAATGAATCAAGAAAGTGTTTATCGTACCGTAGCAAATCTAGAACCTTGGTTCTTTCCAGAATTTGTGCTACTTTTTGATACATATAAGATTAAACCATGGATTATACCAATCAAATTGCTTCTTTTAAATTCTTCTATTTATGAAAATAAAAGTCAAAGTAAAAACATCAACATAAATAAAAAAAAATATCTTAAATTGGAAAATTCCAACCAACAAAAAAACGAACAACAGACCCAAGTAAATTTTAGATCATATCTACGAAAAGAAAACAAAAAAAAATATATAGAAGAAGATTATGTGAGATCAGACCTTAAAAAAGGTAAAAAAAAAAAACAATCCAAGAAAAGCAAGGAAGCAGAACTGGATTTCTTCCTTAAAAAATATTTCCTTTTTCAATTAAGATGGGATGACTCCTTGAATCAAAGAATGATCAATAATATCAAGGTCTATTGCCTCTTACTTAGACTGATAAATCCAAAGGAAATTGCTATATCCTCGATTCAAAGAGGAGAGATGCATCTGGATGTAATGCTGATTCAGAAAGATCTAGCTCTTCCACAATTAATAAAAAAAGGAATATTGATTATCGAACCAATTCGTCTATCTATAAAAAGGGATGGAAAATTTCTTCTCTATCAAACAATAAGTATCTCATTGGGCGAGAAGAATAAGTACCAAACTAAAACTAATAAAAAATGCATAAAAGAAAAAAATGTTGATAAGAATAATTTTGATAAATCCATTACACCATATGACAATATGGTTGTAAATGGAAACACAAATTATTATGATTTCCTTGTTCCTGAACATATTCTATCTCCTAGACGTCGTAGAGAATTGAGAATTTTTATTTGTTTCAATTCTCATAATTGGAATGGTATGGAGAGAAATCCATTATTTTGCAATGAAAACAACATAAGAAACTCTGGAAAACTTTTGAATGAGGACAAGTATTTTAATACAGATGTAAATAAATTCATTAAATGCAAATTTTTTCTTTGGCCCAATTACCGATTAGAAGATTTAGCTTGTATGAATCGCTATTGGTTTGATACCAATAATGGCAGTCGTTTCAATATGTTAAGGATACATATGTATCCACGATTTAGAATTACTTAAGAATTACTTAATTAACTAATTTAATTAATTAAGAAATACTAATAATTAAGAAATACTAAATTTTCGATATTATATCTGTATATCTACATCCCGTGATATTTTCGGTATATGAGAACTGAAAGATATACGCATATACTATATTAGATTTCGGTAAATAATACTGATTTAATGGTGTATCAATTCAATTGAATATAGGAATAAAAAATCAGTACAATTTTTTTTAGATAGAAATCCATTTTTTCTTTCCTTAATGTAGAAAAGTATTATCCTTTTCTATCCAAATCCAATTTTAAATTTGATTTGGATAAAATAAAAAAGTAGTATATGAATAAATCCAAATTTTGCTGTACTCGATTAAAATAACTGGCATATAATTATTATTTTTATTTCTTCTGATCGTAAAAATCCATGAAAAAGAAAGAAAAAGATAGATAAATTTTTTTATGGTCAAAAATTCATTCATTTCAATTATTCCACAAGAAGAAAAAGACGAAAACAAGAACAAGGGTTCCGTTGAATTTCAAGTATTCAGTTTTACCAATAAGATACGGAGACTTACTTCCCATTTGCAATTGCACAAAAAAGATTTTTTATCGCAAAGGGGTCTACGAAAAATTCTGGGAAAACGACAACGGTTGCTAGCTTATTTGTCAAAGAAAAATAGAGTACGTTATAAGAAATTAATTGGTCAGTTGGATATTCGAGAGCCAAAAACTCGTTAATTTAATCGTTTGAATTTTTTAAGTAGTATTCAATTTTGCATTTTGATGAGCCTTATTTTGAGGAATTCATGAAATAATGAATTAAGGAAAAAAAAGATATGACTGTACCGGTTACAAGAAAAGATTTAATGATAGTCAATATGGGTCCTCAGCACCCATCAATGCATGGTGTTCTTCGACTGATCGTTACTCTTGATGGTGAAGATGTTATTGACTGTGAACCTATATTGGGCTATTTACATAGGGGAATGGAAAAAATAGCGGAAAACCGAACAATTATACAATATCTACCCTATGTCACACGGTGGGATTATTTAGCTACTATGTTCACAGAGGCAATAACCGTAAATGCACCAGAACAATTGGAAAATGTTCAAGTACCTCAAAGAGCCAGCTATATCAGAGTGATTATGCTGGAATTGAGCCGTATAGCTTCTCATTTGTTATGGCTTGGACCTTTTATGGCGGATATCGGTGCACAGACTCCTTTTTTCTATATTTTCAGAGAAAGAGAATTGCTATATGATCTATTCGAAGCCGCCACAGGTATGCGAATGATGCATAATTATTTTCGCATCGGAGGAGTAGCTGCTGATCTACCTTATGGATGGATAGATAAATGTTTAGATTTCTGCGATTATTCTTTAACAGGAGTTGATGAATATCAAAAACTTATTACACGGAATCCCATTTTTTTGGAACGAGTTGAAGGAGTGGGCATTATTGGTGGAGAAGAAGCAGTAAATTGGGGTTTATCAGGACCGATGTTACGAGCTTCTGGAATCCCATGGGATCTTCGTAAAATTGATTATTATGAGTGTTACAATGAATTCAATTGGGAAGTCCAATGGCAAAAAGAAGGAGATTCATTAGCTCGTTATTTAGTACGAATCGGCGAAATGAGAGAATCCATAAAAATTATTCAGCAGGCTCTAGAAGGAATTCCTGGAGGACCCTATGAGAATTTAGAAGTCCGACGCTTTGATAGAGCAAAGAATTCCGAATGGAATGATTTTGAATATAGATTTATTAGTAAAAAACCTTCACCCAATTTTGAATTGTCGAAACAAGAACTTTATGTAAGAGTAGAGGCTCCAAAAGGAGAATTAGGAATTTATTTGATAGGAGATAATAGTGTTTTTCCCTGGAGATGGAAAATTCGTCCACCCGGTTTTATTAATTTGCAAATTCTTCCTCAGCTAGTTAAAAGAATGAAATTGGCTGATATCATGACAATATTAGGTAGTATAGATATCATTATGGGAGAAGTTGATCGTTGAAATGATAATTGATACGACAGAAGTACAAACTATCAATTCTTTTGCTACATCGGAATTTTTAAAAGAAACCTATGGATTGATATGGATTGTACCCATTTTGACCCTTATATTGGGAATCACAATAGGAGTACTAGTAATTGTGTGGTTAGAAAGAGAAATTTCTGCAGCTATACAACAACGTATTGGGCCTGAATATGCTGGCCCGTTGGGAATTCTTCAAGCTCTAGCAGATGGGACTAAACTACTTTTTAAAGAGGACCTTCTCCCATCTCGAGGAGATATTCGTTTGTTTAGTGTCGGACCGGCTATAGCGGTCATATCAGTTCTACTAAGTTATTTAGTAATTCCTTTTGGGTATCGTCTTGTTTTAGCCGATCTCAGTATAGGTGTTTTTTTATGGATCGCCATTTCCAGTATTGCCCCTATTGGCCTTCTTATGTCAGGATATGGGTCGAATAATAAATATTCCTTTTCAGGTGGTCTACGAGCTGCTGCTCAATCTATTAGTTATGAAATACCATTAACTCTATGTGTGTTATCAATATCTCTACGTGTGATTCGTTGTAATATGAACTTTTACCTCTCTTCTAGAAATAAAAGAGAAAAGAAAGAGGTTCCATGTATTGAATAGAAATTTGCATTTTTCTATTCAGCATTTGGGTTGCTGAGTTAAACCAGATAGTTATATGAGTGAAATAAAACAGCTTATAAGTTTGTAGTAAGAAGAAAAAATCTCATTCCCTATGTACAAGAATAAAGTTGAAGTAAACATAAACAGTGTAAACTGTTTACCCCAAGATTGAGATTTTTTGATTAGTCATCATATCTTGAAGCGGGCCCAAACAAAAGATCAACTGTATAGAGTTTCTACGACTTTCTCGTATTTATTACTATACTAGGGATCAATCAAAAGCCAGTGGGCGGTTAGGAACACCAAGGTACACAAAGGATTAGTAATGGAGATAATGCAAAGTATAAAAAAAGAAGTATTTATGCATAAACAGAATCATAATATGACAAGGACTTGAAATTGGTAGAAATGATCAAGTAGTACTTCCCTATGATTCCGATCTAGAGTATGCTCCTATTCACTGGTTAAAGAAATAACTATCAAAAACGAATTAATCCTTTATTTTTTTTTAGCACCCTCCTCTGAGACAGAAGAATAGGAAAAAAGAAATGGAATGCAATAATGGAATGAATAATAAAAAAAACGACCTTTATTTATTCTTCCTTTCCCCATCCATATTCATACATATGGAATTCTTATCATGATTTATGAACTAATCAAATGCCTAATTCTTTCCATTTATTAATTGATATAACGAGTATTTTATTGAAAGATTAAGTTATTACCCAACAAATCAAAATTTTCATTATAAAGGATGAGATCAATTCGGAAGCTCTTTTTTTTCTTATTCTAGCAGACAGAATTCCATTGGTCTAATTTAGGACTTTCCAATGTATCTTTATTCTATCTACCTCTAAAGATGGCGATAATAATGAAACCAGTCCTTACATTTTTTTTGTGGCCATAGAGGAGCCGTATGAAGCTGAGGTCTCATGTACGGTTTTGGAATAGCGATGGAAACAGTGATGTTATTATCGACTATGATTATCTAATAGTTCAAGTACAGTTGATATAGTTGAAGCACAGTCAAAATATGGTTTTTGGGGGTGGAATCTTTGGCGTCAGCCTATAGGGTTTATAGTTTTTATAATTTCTTCTCTAGCCGAATGTGAGAGATTGCCTTTTGATTTACCAGAGGCAGAGGAGGAATTAGTAGCAGGTTATCAAACCGAATATTCGGGTATAAAATACGCTTTATTTTATCTTGCTTCTTACCTAAATTTATTAGTTTCTTCATTATTTGTAACAGTTCTTTACTTAGGTGGGTGGAATTTTTCTATTCCGTACATATCCATTCCTGAACTTTTCGGAATAAATAAAATGGCAGGAATTTTTGGAATGACAATTGGTATCTTTATTACATTAACTAAAGCTTTTTTGTTTCTCTTCATTTCTATCACAACAAGATGGACTTTACCTAGGATGAGAATGGACCAGTTATTAAATCTTGGATGGAAATTTCTTTTACCAATTTCTCTAGGTAATCTGTTATTAACAACTTCTTCCCAACTTGTTTCACTATAAATAACCGAATACGCTAACAATTTTTAAAATTCATAACCTCTTTCAAACAAGAGAAAGAAACATCAATTTATTCATGGATATCTACAATATGTTCCCTATGGTAACTGGGTTCATGAATTATGGTCAACAAACCATACGAGCTGCAAGGTACATTGGTCAAAGTTTCATAATTACCTTATCCCATACAAATCGTTTACCTGTAACTATTCAATATCCTTATGAAAAATCGATCACAACAGAACGTTTCCGGGGTCGAATCCACTTTGAATTTGATAAATGTATTGCTTGTGAAGTATGTGTTCGTGTATGCCCGATAGATCTACCCGTTGTAGATTGGAGATTTGAAAAAGATATTAAAAAGAAACAATTGCTTAATTATAGTATTGATTTCGGAGTTTGTATTTTTTGTGGTAACTGTGTCGAGTATTGTCCAACAAATTGTTTATCAATGACTGAAGAATATGAACTTTCCACTTATGATCGTCACGAATTGAATTATAATCAAATTGCTTTGGGTCGGTTACCAATTTCAATAATTGGAGATTACACAATTCAAACAGTTATGAATTCGACTCAAAGCAAAATAGACAAAGATAAACCTTTTGATTCAAGAACGATTACCAATTACTAAGATTTTGTTTTGATATAAAATCAAAGATCCAAGTTTTTTATTTTGGTTAGTCAGTAATTACAAATAAAAATTAATAACTATTGATTGATTGCTGAGAATGACTGTTTAATTTAAACTGAGAATATATTTTTTGTGATGTGATGATTTCGAAATAGAGAATTTAAACCATGATTATAAATACTCTTTTCTTTTTTCTTTCGGATAAAAAACAGGGATTGGCCCTATAATTTTATCTATATCTACATTAATCCAGATAAAATGGAATACAATTAAAAATGTATCATATACTATATTCTATATACGAAAAAAAAATAGGGTAACCCCTTTCCCTTTCCTGGACCATTTAGTAAGGTCATGAAATATTTCAAGTTATTTATTTGCTATTTTATACATAATGGATTTACCTGGACCAATACATGATATTCTTGTGGTATTTTTGGGATTAGTTCTTGTATTAGGGGGTCTAGGGGTAGTATTACTTACCAATCCAATTTATTCTGCCTTTTCGTTGGGATTGGTTCTTGTTTGTATATCCTTATTCTATATTTTATCGAACGCCTATTTTGTAGCTGCCGCACAGCTCCTTATTTATGTGGGAGCCATAAATGTCTTGATCATATTTGCTGTAATGTTCATGAATGGTTCAGAATATTCCAAAGATTCCTATCTTTGGACCATTGGAGATGGGGGCACTTCGCTGATTTGTACAACTATTCTTTTTTCACTAATTACTACTATCCCAGATACGTCATGGTACGGAATTATTTGGACTACAAGATCAAACCAAATTATCGAACAGGACCTAATAAATAATGTTCAACAAATTGGGATTCATTTATCAACGGATTTTTATCTTCCGTTTGAACTTGTTTCTATAATTCTTTTAGTTTCCTTGATAGGTGCAATTACTATGGCTCGGCAATAATAAAGACTTAGAATGATTCAAAATTCGTAGAATTTTTAGTTAAATCTATCTACCGCTAATACTTTCTTTTGTTGTGTAATTGTTCTATTTTAATCAATTGAATTGGTTGAATTGTTCTTCATATTGAAATGAATTGAGATTGATAAGGAGTTAGTCAATGATGTTTGAGCATGTACTTTTTTTGAGTGTCTATTTATTTTCTATCGGTATCTATGGATTGATCACAAGTCGAAACATGGTTAGAGCACTTATGTGTCTTGAACTTATACTAAATTCGGTTAATATAAATCTCGTAACATTTTCTGATATATTTGATAGTCGTCAATTAAAAGGAGATATTTTCTCAATCTTTATTATAGCCATTGCAGCTGCTGAAGCAGCTATTGGGCTAGCTATTGTTTCGTCAATCCATCGTAATAGAAAATCAACTCGTATCAATCAATCTAATTTGTTGAATAATTAGTCATAATCATCATATAAATAAAATAAAAGCACATAAAAAAAATAATATTTTAATATAAAAATTTACCTATATTTAGTTAACTATGATAATATAATGGATAATATAATTATAATATAATTAATATTAATATATTTTAATATAATAATTATATTATTATAATTATATAAAAATAATAATATAAATAATATAAATATACATATTTAAATATACATAAATATAATATAAAAATAAATAATTAATATATAATTAATATATAATAAAAAAATAATATACATTTAATATATAAATAATCTAACAATATATAAATAATCTAATTAGATTAGAATTTATAAATAATATAAATATTATTATTATTGGATTATTGGATTGAATTTATTATGTTCATATTGAAATAAATATAAATATTGAAATAAGGATGAACAACTTGTTGACCAATTTCAACAATTCACATATGCAACTCGTATGATCATGATTGTTGAAACGTAAATCAAAGTCTCTTGGCCTTTTCTCATAAACAGATTAAGAAATATATTGATTGTTAAAATTTTGATAAACCACTGCTTCGTCTGGTGTCTACAATATATATATGATTCATTTACTATTAATGACTCAGTTACTATTAATTTGTAATTTCACCAGATCGCAAATTTTTTATGTTAAAAACTGAAATTTCTAGATTCAATGTCACATTCAGTAAAAATTTATGATACATGTATAGGGTGTACTCAATGTGTACGAGCTTGCCCCACAGATGTATTGGAAATGATACCTTGGGACGGATGTAAAGCCAAGCAAATTGCTTCCGCGCCAAGAACCGAGGACTGTGTAGGTTGTAAAAGATGTGAATCCGCCTGCCCAACAGATTTTTTGAGTGTTCGTGTTTATTTAGGACCTGAAACAACTCGCAGCATGGCTCTATCTTATTGATACGTTACAAAAAACTCCACTTGAATCATTTGATTCCTCTTTACCGATAAAAGCCCGTACTCGATAAAATTAATTATTTCGAGCACGGGCTCCTTCTGGTCAAAACGTATCTTGTCTTTATCACGAGTTATTTTCCTTGGTTAACAATACTTGTTGTTTTGCCGATATTTGCGGGTTCTTTAATTTTCTTTTTCCCTCATAGAGGGAATAAGATGTATAGGTGGTATACTATATGTATATGCTTATTAGAACTCCTT